TTGAAAATTTTGTTAGGAAATCTATTTGAGAAATTTTTAAATAGACGAGTTTATATAGTAATAGAATTTTTGAAATTATTTATACAAAAGTTTAAGTATAAATTATAAATTTAATTTATTGACAAAATAAAATTTAATAATTAAAATTAGTAATTAAGAAATTAAAGTTGAGAGAGGGGAGGGAGGGGATTGATTGGTTGGTTATCTTTGTAAAAAATTAAAAATTGAAAAAGATGAAAGTTATCAGTAAGGAATTTTTGTATGTAAGGGGTTGGTTAAATTTAATGTAGGTAAAAAAAATTTTTGATTTTTTGCAAAATTTCTGTAAGCTACTTATATGTTTATATTTAGTAAATTTTAAAAAAAAATTTTTTTTTTTTTGTTAAATTTATGGATAGTAGATGTAATTAAGGTTAGTGTATAAAGTAAAGTTAAATTTAAATAATTAAAAAAAGTATATATATATATATATATAAATATATAGATAGTTAGACATATTTTATAATTATTAAAATTATGTATGAGAATTATAAATTTAATAATTATTAATAAATTTATTAATATATATAAATAACGATCAGTAATTAATCTTTAACAAATTTTATTAATACAATTATTTCTACGAGATATTTAGATAACTATTAATTAATAAATATTTAATGAATGATAGCCTTAACTGAATTCAAATCTTTTTTTGATCTTAATTAATAGATAAATATTAATTAACTAAACATTTATATATATATATATATCTATTAATTGTCCTTAGTTATGAATAAAAAATAAATTTTTGACAATTTAATTTTAAGATGAAAAATATATAGAAATTTTTAAAAATTTTTCGAAAATTTTTTAAAAAATTGTCGAAATTTTTGAAATTTTTGTAAGGGTCTGATAAAAATTCATTCTTAAAAAAAATTAATTTTTTAGAGATTTTTTAAAAAATTTAAAAAAAAAAAAAAAAAAAAATTAATTTTGAATAATAAATAATAAGAAATATTTAAAATTTAAAAATTTTTGATATTAAAAAATTTTATGAATTTTTATTAATAACTAAATTTAATTATTTAAAATTAAATGTATTTAAATATGATATTTCTAATTTAATTAATTGTATTCTTATAAATAATTTAAAAATTTAATAATTTATAAATAAGTTTTATTTACTATTTTGAATGAAATATAATTTATTTAATTATATAAATAATGTTTATTTTTTATACATATATATATATATATATATTTAGTTTATAGGGGTAAATTAATTTATATATATATATATATATGTATGAGGAATTAAATTTAGAAGAAATATTAATATTTAATTATTTAATAATAAATTAGAAATAAGTATTAATTATTTTTGTTTTTGTTAGTTTAATTATTTTTGTGATAAAAATTAGGAGGAATTACTAAAATTAATTATTAATGATTAAATTTTATTGTATTATTGAAATTAATTGTTAGTGATTATTATAATAGTAATTTGATTAAGTAAATTAAGAAAAGTTATGTTTGATATTGATTAATTTAATAAATTTAAGTTATTTAGATTATTATAATAAATATACTAATAATTTAATAAATGATTTTATTTTTATTTAAAGTTTTATTTTAGCTTAAAAATTTATTATTAATTTAATTTATATGTAAATTTTTGTGAGAGTTTTTATTTATTTTAAAAATAAATATAAATTTATTTATTCGCAGTAATTAATTTTATTAATTAAGTAAATTTAGATATAGTAATATTAGTGAGTATTGACAAAATTTGTGCCAGCAGTCGCGGTTATACAAATAATGCAAATAAATTATTTTAGTTAAAGTTAATTATTTATGATATAAAATTTTAATAAATTTATTAGGTGAAATTTTGAATTTATTTAGGTTTAGTATAAAAAATTTGAAGCTTAGAAATTTTATTTATAAACTAGGATTAGATACCCTATTATTTAAAATGTAGTAGATAAACTTAGGTAGTAATAGTTATGATCTTGAAACTTAAAAAATTTGGCGGTATTTTAGTCTATTCAGAGGAACCTGTTCTATAATCGATAGTCCACGATGGACCTTACTTAAATTGGTAATCAGCTTATATACCGTCGTTATTAGAATATTTTATAAGAAGAGTAATGTTCATAATATTTAGTAGATAAAATATCAGATCAAGGTGTAGTTAATGTTTAAGTAGAAATGGGTTACAATAAAGTTATTTATATGGATATAGATTTGAAATAGAGCTATTGAAGGTGGATTTGGTAGTAAATTTATAGAGATTAATTTTTTGATTTTTTAGCTCTAAAATATGTACACATCGCCCGTCGCTCTTATTATAAAGTAAGATAAGTCGTAACATAGTAGATGTACTGGAAAGTGTATCTAGAATGCAATTTAAAGCTTATATAGTAAAGTATTTCATTTACATTGAAAAGATTTTTGTGCAAATCAATATAAATTGATTAATATTTATTTATTTTATTTATTTGTTTATTTATTAAATTATTAAAAATAATTATATTATGAATTGTTTTAGTATTTTTTAAAGAAAAAATAATTTTAATTATAGTGAAATAGTATTGTGAGAGAAAATTGAAATAATTTGAAAAATTATTAGTTTATAAGAAAATTTTATTTATTGTACCTTGTGTATCAGGGTTTATTAAATAAAGATTATGAATATTAATTTTTTCGATTTTAAAAGAGTTAATATATTATAAAAGTTATTGTAATAAAATTATTTTTAATAATATATTAGAAGTGAAATGTTATTCGGTTTTAAAGGTATCTAGTTCTTTAAGAAATAAATTTAATTTAGAAATTTTATATTATTTAGTTAAATAGATTAATTAGATGAATATTTAATTTTAATATTTTATGGGATAAGCTATAAAATAGATTATTATAAATAATTAGATAGTATAATAAATATAAGCTTAGAAATAGCTATTATTAGTAAAAATGTTATAATTTATATTTTAGGAAATATTATTTAATAGATTTTTAATTAGTTATTAAAGTATTTGTTTTAATTTTAAAAATGAAGTAATAATGATATAATTAGTATATAAGTTTGTATAGATAAAGATAAATGAAAAGTTTATTTAAGGAATTAGGCAAAAACAATATTCGCCTGTTTAACAAAAACATGTCCTTTTGAAATTTTTTTAAGGTTTGACCTGCCCACTGATGTATTAAATGGCCGCAGTATATTAACTGTGCAAAGGTAGCATAATCATTAGTCTTTTAATTGGAGGCTAGAATGAATGGTTGGACGAGATATTGGCTGTTTCATATAAATTTAAGATAGAATTTTATTTTTTAGTAAAAAAGCTAAAATATTCTTAAAAGACGAGAAGACCCTATAAATCTTTATATTTAGGTTTTTATAATTATATAGAAATTTTTAGTTATAATTATTAGTAATATTTTATTGGGGTGATATTAAAATTTAATTAACTTTTAAATTGAAAGAATCATTAATTTATGAGGAATTGATCCGTTAATAGCGATTAATAATTTAAGTTACTTTAGGGATAACAGCGTAATTTTTTTGGAGAGTTCTTATCGATAAAAAAGATTGCGACCTCGATGTTGGATTAAGATATAGGTTTAGGTGTAGTAGTTTAAGCTTTAAGTCTGTTCGACTTTTAAAATCTTACATGATCTGAGTTCAAACCGGTGTAAGCCAGGTTGGTTTCTATCTTTAAGTTTTTAAAGTATTTTAGTACGAGAGGACCAAATATTTGATAAATAATTATTTATAGATTGAATTTTATTAATATAAGGCTATTTTGGCAGATTAGTGCAATAAATTTAGAATTTATGGATGTAATTTTTTTTTACAAGTAGTATTTGATGTTTATTGAAAGTTTATTAGCTATTATTGGTGGATTAGTATTAATTATTTTTGTTTTAGTAAGAGTTGCTTTTTTGACTTTATTAGAGCGTAAAGTTTTAGGTTATATTCAAATTCGTAAGGGTCCTAATAAAGTAGGGATTATGGGGATTCCTCAACCTTTTTGTGATGCAATTAAATTATTTACTAAGGAACAGACTTATCCTTTATTGTCTAATTATATTTCTTATTATTTTTCTCCAGTTTTATCTTTATTTTTATCTTTATTAGTATGAATGTGTATGCCTTTATTTATTAAGTTATTTTCTTTTAATTTAGGATTATTATTTTTTATATGTTGTATTAGTTTAGGTGTTTATAGAGTAATAATTGCAGGGTGATCTTCTAATTCAAATTATGCTTTATTGGGGGGATTGCGAGCTGTAGCTCAAACTATTTCTTATGAAGTTAGATTGGCTTTAATTTTATTAAGATTTGTTTTTTTAATTAGAGGGTTTAATATATTGATATTTTATAAATATCAGAGATTTATTTGATTTTTATTTATTATATTTCCTATGGCTTTAGTATGGTTTATGATTTCATTAGCAGAAACTAATCGTACTCCTTTTGATTTTGCGGAAGGGGAATCTGAATTAGTTTCTGGGTTTAACGTAGAATATAGAAGAGGAGGATTTGCTTTAATTTTTTTAGCAGAGTATGCAAGAATTTTATTTATAAGTTTATTGTTTTGTTTAATATTTTTAGGAAGTGATTTATTTTCTTTGTTTTTTTATATTAAGTTGACTTTTATTTCTTTTATGTTTATTTGAGTTCGTGGAACTTTACCACGATTCCGTTATGATAAATTAATATATTTAGCTTGAAAGAGTTTTTTACCTTTTTCATTAAATTATTTATTATTAATTATTGGAATTAAAGTTTTTATAGTTTATTTAATTTAGTTAATTATTTTTAGTAAAGTTAATAGAATTTTTAAGTTCTATCTTATGTTTTCAAAACATATGCTTATATCAAGCTCATTAACTAATTTAGAATTTTATCCCATCATTGTGTAATCAATGGGTTAATTATATAATATGAGAAGTAGATAACTGTTAAAATTTGTCCAATTAAGATATAGGGGTCTTCTACGGGGCGGGCACCGATTCAGGTGAGGAGGATAACAGTAATTACTATTATTCAAAATAATAATTTATTAATTGGGTAAAATTGGATTCCTCGGAATTTACTTAGGTTGTAAAAGGGTAGGATTATTAAAATTGCAATTGATATAACTAGAGCAATTACTCCTCCTAATTTATTAGGAATTGAACGTAGAATTGCATAGGCAAATAAGAAGTATCATTCAGGTTGAATATGAATAGGTGTAACAAGAGGATTTGCTGGGATGAAGTTATCAGGATCTCCTAATAAGTAAGGATTTATTAATGTTAATAGTATTAAAAATATTAATAGAATTAAGAATCCAACAATATCCTTGAAGGTAAAGTAAGGATGAAAAGGGATTTTGTCTGGATTGGAATTTAGTCCTAGTGGATTATTAGAACCAGTTTCATGAAGGAATAGGATATGAATTATTGTTATTGCTAGAACAATAAAAGGGAAGATAAAATGAAAGGTAAAGAAGCGAGTTAAAGTTGCATTATCGACAGCGAATCCTCCTCAAATTCATTGGACTAGTTCAATCCCTAAATAAGGAATGGCAGATAATAAATTAGTGATTACTGTGGCTCCTCAAAAAGATATTTGTCCTCAAGGTAAAACATATCCTATAAAGGCAGTTCCTATTACTAAAAATAGAATTAGTACTCCAATTATCCAAGTAGGGATAAATAGATATGAGTTGTAATAGATACCTCGTCCTACGTGTAAGTATAAACAAATAAAGAAAAATGATGCTCCGTTGGCATGAATAGTTCGTAATAGTCATCCATAATTAACATCTCGACAGATGTGGTTTACACTATTGAAGGCTAAGTTAATATCTGCAGTATAGTGTATTGCAAGAAATAATCCTGTTAAAATTTGGATTATTAAGCATAGGAATAATAGAGAACCAAAATTTCATCATGTAGAAATATTAATGGGGGCTGGTAAATCTACTAAAGAATTATTAATGATTTTTATAATGGGGTGTTTAATTCGTATAGGTTTGTTCATTAGTTAAATATTGGTCGGAGAGGTCCTTTGAAAAAGTTAGTGATTTTAGTAATAGCAATTAGAGTAATTAATAAATAATTTATTAATATAATTGTTAATAGATTAATTGGGTAATTATATAATTTATTTAAAGGCAGAGAATTTTCTGATATATAGATAAGTATATTATTAATGGGGTTTATTTCAATATTTATTAATTGTTGAAAAAAATTTTTGTCGTTGAATATAGTAATAGTTAAAGAAATAAAAATTAGAAGAGTAGATAGGATAGTTAATTTTATAGAAAAGGTGAATATTTCGTTAGATGCTAATGATGTTACATAGATAAATAGTACTAATATTCCTCCAAGGAAGACTAAAAATAGAATATATGAAAATCAGTAGGTTTTTATTAATATACCAGATAATAAACAAATAATAGTTGTCTGAATTAATAAAGTTAATCCTATTGCCAATGGGTGGTTTATAGTTATAAAAATAAAATTAAATATAATAAGTAGAGTTATTAATAGACTTTGTATAATATCAAGAGATAGTTTAATAAAAATATTAATTTTGGAGATTAATGATAAGCCTAAAAGTTTTTTCTTGAGTTTTAAAAGATAATTCTTAATTTTGGTTTACAAGACCAAAGTTTTTGTTAAACTATTAAAAATATATATATATATATATATATTAACTAATGATTGGTCAGGATTTAAATTTGTGTAGAATTTTGTTTATTATGGGAGTAATTACTTTTGTTCTTAATCGTAAACATTTATTGTCTATATTATTAAGTTTGGAGTATATTGTTTTAAGTTTATTTTTATTGGTATTAATTTATTTAAATTTAATAAATTTTGAAAATTTTTTTAGTATAATATTTTTAGTATTTAGAGTATGTGAGGGATCTTTAGGGATTTCTATTTTAGTTTCAATAATTCGTACACATGGTAATGATTATTTTCAAAGATTTAATATTTTACAATGTTAAAAATTATTATTTCAATTTTATTTTTATTTCCTTTATGCTTAACTTTTAATTTTTATTGGATGGTTCAGAGTTTTTTATTTTTATTAGGATTTATTTTTATTTTAATAAAAATAAATTCTAATTATTATATGTTTATTTCTTATTATTTTGGGTGTGATTTGATTTCTTATGGGTTAATTTTATTGTCTTTTTGAATTATTGCTTTAATATTGATGGCAAGAGAGAATGTTTATAAATATAACAATTATTTAAGTTTATTTATAGTAAATATTATTATATTATTAATTTTATTAGTAATAACTTTTAGTAGAATGAGATTATTTATATTTTATTTATTTTTTGAAGGGAGTTTAATTCCTACTTTATTTTTGATTTTAGGTTGAGGATATCAACCAGAACGTTTACAAGCTGGAATTTATTTACTTTTTTATACTTTGTTAGTGTCTTTACCTATATTAATTGGAATTTTTTACTTAAATATAAAGGTAGGGTCAATAGTTTTTTATTTACTAAGCAATTATCTATTTGATTTGGAAATTTTATATTTTTCATTAATTATGGCTTTTTTAGTAAAAATACCTATATTTTTGGTTCATTTATGATTGCCTAAGGCTCATGTAGAAGCTCCAGTTTCTGGATCTATAATTTTAGCTGGTATTATGTTAAAGTTAGGAGGATATGGATTATTACGGGTATTTTCTTTTTTACAAGGATTAGCATTAAAGTTAAATTTTATTTGGATTGGAATTAGTTTGGTAGGAGGAGTATTAGTAAGTTTTATTTGTTTACGACAAACGGATTTAAAGGCATTAATTGCCTATTCTTCTGTGGCTCATATAGGAATTGTTTTATCTGGAGCAATAACTTTAACTTATACTGGAATTTGTGGAGCTTATTCTTTAATAATTGCTCATGGGTTATGTTCATCTGGTTTATTTTGTTTAGCTAATATTTCTTATGAACGGTTAGGGAGACGAAGATTATTGATTAATAAGGGTATATTAGCTTTTATACCGTCTATAACATTATGATGATTTTTATTAAGTTCTGCTAATATGGCAGCTCCTCCTACTTTAAATTTATTAGGAGAAATTACTTTAATTAATAGAATTATTAGTTGATCTTGATTAACAATGTTGACATTATCCATATTGTCTTTTTTTAGAGCTGCTTATACATTATACATATATTCTTATAGACAACATGGTAAGTTTTATTTAGGAGTTTATTCTTTTAGAGGAGGGTTATTGCGAGAATTTTTACTTTTATTTTTGCATTGATTTCCTTTAAATTTATTAATTTTAAAAAGCGAGAGTTGTATTTTGTGATTATATTTAAATAGTTTAATAAAAATATTGATTTGTGGTATCAATGATAAGATAATTCTTTTTAAATTGTGAAGTATTTATCTATTTGTTTTATTAATTTTATTTTTTTATTTTTTTTGAGATTAATAATTTTTATTACAGGGATATTTTTTTTAATGAATGATGTAAGAATTTTTATTGAATGGGAGATTGTTACTTTGAATTCTTGGAGTTTAGTAATAACTTTGTTATTTGATTGAATAAGTTTATTATTTATATCTTTTGTTTTGATTATCTCTTCTTTGGTAATTAAATATAGAGAAGAATATATAAGAGGTGATTATAATATAAATCGATTTATTTTATTAGTTTTAATATTTGTTAGTTCAATAATGTTTTTAATTATTAGTCCTAATTTAATTAGAATTTTATTAGGTTGAGATGGGTTAGGGCTTGTTTCTTATTGTTTAGTAATTTATTTTCAAAATGTAAAATCTTATAATGCGGGTATATTGACTGCTTTATCTAATCGTATTGGGGATGTGGCTTTATTATTAGCTATTGCTTGAATATTAAATTATGGGAGTTGAAATTATATTTTTTATTTAGAAGTAATAGTAAGTAATTTTGAGATACTTGTAATTGGGGGGTTAGTAGTATTGGCTGCTATAACTAAAAGTGCTCAAATTCCTTTTTCTTCTTGATTGCCTGCAGCTATAGCGGCTCCTACCCCTGTTTCAGCATTAGTTCATTCTTCTACTTTAGTTACGGCTGGGGTTTATTTATTAATTCGGTTTAATTTTTTATTGGTTTATTCTTGAGTAGGTAATTTACTATTATTAATTTCTGGTTTAACTATATTTATGTCTGGGTTGGGGGCTAATTATGAATTTGATTTAAAAAAGATTATTGCTTTGTCTACATTGAGTCAATTAGGGTTGATGATGAGAATTTTGTCAATAGGATTTTATAAGTTGGCTTTTTTTCATTTATTAACACATGCTTTATTTAAGGCTTTATTATTTATATGTGCTGGAGCTATTATTCATAATATAAATAATTTTCAAGACATTCGGTTAATGGGGGGATTAAGTAAATCTATGCCTTTTAGAACTTCTTGTTTTAATGTAGCTAATTTAGCTTTATGTGGCATACCTTTTTTAGCTGGATTTTATTCTAAGGATTTAATTTTAGAAGTTGTTTCCTTATCTTATGTTAATTTATTTTCGTTTTATTTATTTTTTTTTTCTACTGGGTTAACAGTATGCTATTCTTTTCGGTTAGTTTATTATACAATAACTGGTGATTTTAATTTTTTTTCTTTAAATTTATTAAATGATGAAGGATGGATTATATTAAAAAGTATGTTAGGGTTACTAGTTTTAAGAATTTTTGCAGGGAGTATATTAAGATGATTAATTTTTCCTAGTCCTGTTTTTATTTTATTGCCCAATTATTTAAAGTTATTAACTTTATTTGTATGTATTTTGGGAGGTTTAATTGGTTATTTAATTAGAATAACTTCTTTGTTTTTTTTTAATAAAAGATTTTATAGTTATGATATAACTTATTTTATAGGTTCTATATGGTTTATGCCTTATATTTCTACTTATGGGGTTGTCAAATATTTTTTAGTGGTTGGTCGTTTAATATTTAAGTCTTTCGATCAAGGGTGGTCAGAATATTTTGGTGGGCAACAGTTGTATAAAAATTTAGTTAGATATTCTCAATTTAATCAAGTTTTACAAAATAATAATTTAAAAATTTATTTGTTAAGATTTGTATTTTGGGTAGTTATTTTATACTTGTTTGTATTATTGTATTCAAATAGCTTATAGGCATAGAGTATGGCATTGAAGATGCTAAGGAGAACTTGGATTCTTTGAATATTATGAATTATTTTTAGTAATTTATAAATAAAATAAATATTATTTTTACAATGAAAATGTAATGTTTTGTTTAAACTATATAAATAATTGGGGTAGAATTAGAAGTATAAATGGAGTTTAACCATTAAAAGAAAAAGTTAGCAGCTTTTATTTGAATCGTCATACTTCTTTAATTGGAGTTTAACTCAATTATATCATTAACAATGATAGGCCTCTTTTTGGCTTCAATTAATTAAGAATAAGGGTAATTTACCTAAGATTAGGTCGAAACTAATTGCAATTTATCGCTTCATATTCAAGGTAGATTGATATTCAATACTTTTTGAGTGCAATTCAAATGTTATAATTAACTACAACCCTAGGTTGATCAAGTTAATATACCTTGATTTCATTCATGATAAAGTCCGATTAATAAAATTAAGATAAATAGAGTTGTTGTTATTCTTCATACTATTAAATTTGAGAAGTTAATAATTAAAATAATCGGTAAAATTAAGGCAATTTCGACGTCAAAGATTAAAAAGATAATTGTAATAAGGAAAAATCGTAGGGAAAAAGGTAAACGAGAGGAAGATTTAGGATCAAAGCCACATTCAAAGGGAGAAGATTTTTCACGATCAATTAAGGATTTTTTTGACAAAATAGTTGCGAGTAGTATTACTATTAAAGAGATAAGTATAATAACTAAACTTATTATGAGAATAGAAAAAATTATTTATACTATAAAATTATAGACTATTTGATTGGAAGTCAATTGTACTCATTATACTATATAAATATGTGTATTTACTTGTACATATATATATATACATACATATATATATATATATATATATATTTAACCTCCTCATCAGTAGATGGATACAAATAAGAATAGTCATACAATATCTACGAAGTGTCAATATCAAGCGGCAGCTTCAAATCCAAAATGATGATTTTTTGAGAAGTGATTATTTAGGTGACGAATTAAACAGATGATTAGGAAGGTTGTTCCTACTAGTACGTGAATTCCATGGAATCCTGTTGCTATAAAAAAGGTTGAGCCATAAACTGAGTCAGCAATTGAAAAAGAAGCTTCTAAGTATTCGTAAGCTTGAAGGATTGTGAAATAAATTCCTAAGAGGATGGTAAAAAATAGTCCTTGAGTAGCTTGGGAATGGTTATTTTCTATTAAGCTATGATGGGCTCATGTAATTGTGACTCCTGATGATAATAAAATTACTGTATTTAACAGGGGAATTTGAAAGGGGTTAAATGGGGTAATTCCTATAGGAGGTCATAATGTTCCTAGTTCAATAGATGGAGAGAGTCTTCTATGAAAAAAAGCTCAAAAGAAAGAAGTAAAGAATAAAACTTCAGATAAGATAAATAAAATTATTCCTCATCGTAATCCAGTTGTAACTTGGTTAGTGTGTAGTCCTTGAAAAGTTCCTTCTCGAGAAACATCTCGTCATCATTGATAAATAGTTATGATAGTAATAATATTGCCTAATAAGAAAAGAGAGGTATTAAATTGGTGGAATCATTTTACTATTCCTACAACAGTCGTTATTACTCCAATAGATGCTGTTAATGGTCATGGACTATAGTCTACTAAATGATAGGGATGATTTGAATGTGTTGACATTAGGTTACTTCACTAGAATAAAGGGTTCTAAGTACAGCAAATACATAAGATTGAATTATAGCAACTGCTGACTCTAAAATTAAAAGAGCGATTTGTGTAAGAAATAAAATTATTAGTAAAGAAGTTATTATAGAAGGTCCAGTGTTTCCTAATAAGGTAAGTAATAAATGGCCAGCGATTATATTAGCTGTTAATCGAACAGCTAGAGTTCCTGGGCGGATAATATTTCTAATTGTTTCAATACATACTATAAAAGGTATTAATAATGCAGGAGTTCCTTGAGGAACTAGGTGAGAAAATATATGTTGGGTATTGTTAATTCAACCAAATAATATAAAACATAGTCATAAAGGGAGGGCTAAAGTTAAAGTTAATGTAAGGTGTCTAGTTCTAGTAAAAATGTATGGAAATAGACCCATAAAGTTATTAAATAAAATTATTGAAAATAGAGAGATAAATAAGAGAGTTGATCCATTTGCACTTATTGGTCCAAGTAGTGTTTTAAATTCTTTGTGTAAAGTTAAGATAATGTTATTTCAGAAAATATAATATCGAGAAGGTATTAATCAATATAAAGAAGGAATTATTAAAAGTCCTAGAAAAGTTCTTAATCAATTTAATGGAATATTTATTAAGCTTGATGAAGGATCAAATACTGAAAATAGGTTTGTTATCATTTTCAATTTATAGGGGTTGGTTGAAGGGATTTTTTAGAAGATGATATAGGTGTAATGGGGAAGAAAGAGAAATAATTTATTATATTAAATAAAATAAATGTAATAGAAAAGATTATAAATAGCATTAATCAATTAATAGGGGATATTTGAGGAATTAAAAAATATCTATATAGTGATAATTTTAGCTTGACAAGCTAATGTTATAATTTAACTAATTTTTTAGGTTCATTAGAAGTAGACGCTAATTTACTATAAGATGGTTTAAGAGACCAGTACTTGCTTTCAGTCATCTAATGAAAAGGTTACTTATTATTATAAATTCATTTAATGAAGTAATTAATAGGAATTCTTTCAATTACAATTGGTATAAAACTGTGGTTAGCTCCACAAATTTCTGAACATTGGCCATAGAATAAGCCAGGTCGAGTTATATATATATTAGTTTGATTTAATCGTCCTGGAGTTCCATCAACTTTTACTCCTAAGGAAGGTACTGTTCAAGAGTGAATTACATCTGCAGCTGTTACTATTACTCGGATATAAGCATTTATTGGTAAAATAATTCGGTTATCTACATCTAGTAACCGGAAATTGTTTATTGAAATATCATTTGAAGGGATTATATATGAGTCAAATTCAATATTTTTAAAATCGGAGTACTCATAAGATCAGTATCATTGATGGCCAATGGATTTTAGAGTAATTGACGGTTCACTAGATTCATCCAGTAGGTATAATAAACGTAGGGAAGGGAAAGCGATAAAAATGAGAATAATAGCAGGGAGGATAGTTCAAATGACTTCAATTGATTGTCCATGAAGTAGGTAACGATTAGTTAACTTATTGAAAAGTAAGGAGATTATTAAATATCCTACAAAAATAGTAATTATTGTTAATACTAAGAGGGAGTGGTCATGAAAAAAGATTAATTGTTCTATTAGAGGGGATGATCTATCTTGAAATATAAGAGTTGTTCAAGTTGACATTAGGTTCTAATAAAAGTAAAATTTCTTTATTTATAGAGCTTAAATCTATTGCACTAATCTGCCATATTAGAAGTTATTTAGTAAGGGTAATTCTGAGTATCTATGTTCTGATGGAGGAGTATTTTGGAATCATTCAATTGAAGAACTTAATTGAATAGTATGAATAGATTTATTTTTAATAATTAAACTTTCTCAAATAATATATAAAAAGAAAATGATTCCTAGTAAGGAAATTGTTGATCCGATTGAAGAAATTAAATTTCAAGTTGTATATGCGTCAGGGTAGTCAGAATAACGTCGAGGTATACCTGCAAGACCTAGGAAGTGTTGAGGGAAAAAAGTTAAGTTTACTCCGATAAATATAATAATAAATTGTCTTTTTAATAAAAGTTTATTTAATGTTAAACCTGTAAATAAAGGATATCAATGTACAAAGCCTGCTATAATTGCAAAGACAGCACCTATAGATAATACATAATGGAAATGGGCTACTACATAATAAGTATCATGAAGAATGATGTCAATTGAAGAATTAGCAAGGATGATTCCTGTTAGTCCTCCTACAGTGAATAGGAATACGAACCCTAAAGATCATAGTATAGAAGGGGAATAAGTTAGTTGAGTTCCATATAGGGTAGCTAGTCAACTAAAAATTTTAATTCCTGTAGGAACAGCAATAATTATAGTTGCAGAAGTAAAATAAGCTCGAGTGTCAACATCTATTCCTACAGTAAATATATGGTGAGCTCAAACAATAAATCCTAGTAATCCAATAGCTAGTATTGCATAGATTATTCCTAAAGAGCCGAAAGTTTCTTTTTTTCCTGATTCTTGTCTAATAATATGAGAGATTATACCAAATCCTGGTAGAATTAAAATGTATACTTCAGGATGGCCAAAGAATCAGAATAAATGTTGGTATAAGATAGGATCTCCTCCTCCTGCTGGGTCAAAAAAAGATGTATTAAAGTTTCGGTCTGTTAATAATATTGTAATTGCTCCTGCTAAAACGGGGAGTCTTAAAAGAAGTAGAAAAGCTGTAATTACTACTGATCATACAAATAAGGGTATTTTATCAAGAGTAATTCCTGTTGATCGCATATTAATTACAGTTGTAATAAAATTTACTGCTCCTAAAATAGAAGAGATTCCAGCTAGATGTAGGGAAAAAATAGCTAAATCTACTGAAGCTCCTCCATGAGCAATATTAGAAGATAGGGGTGGGTATACAGTTCAACCTGTTCCAGCCCCAGTTTCCACTAGGCTTCTTATTAGAAGTAAAGTTAATGCAGGGGGCAGGAGTCAAAAACTTATATTATTTATTCGTGGGAATGCTATATCTGGTGCTCCTAATATTAGTGGGACTAGTCAGTTTCCAAATCCTCCAATTATAATTGGTATAACTATAAAGAAAATTATAATAAAGGCATGAGCAGTTACAATTACATTATAGATTTGATCATCTCCAATTAACGAACCAGGATGACCTAGTTCAGCTCGAATTAATATACTAAAGGAAGTTCCTACAAGGCCGGATCAAGCTCCAAAAATAAAATATAGTGTTCCAATATCTTTATGATTTGTAGAAAAAAGCCATTGTCGCGATTAAATGGCTGAATTAGGCAATAGACTGTAAATCTATTTATGAGAATATTTTCTCTTTAATCAAAAAGAATATGTGTAATATAGATGTATTTATGGCTTTATAGTCAATAATGACATTAGATTGCAAATCTAAAGGAGTGTAATATACTAAGGCTTAAAAATTAATTAATTTTTTTTTTTTTTTTTTTTTTTTTTTACTTAATTTCATTTAAAGAAAAAAGGCTTAAAAGATCTTTCTTATATTTATAGCTTTGAAGGCTATTAGTTTTTTTAACTTAAAGCCTTAGGCTAAATAATATATAGAAGTAATAAAAATGAGACCTAATAGAGAAAGATAAGTAGTTCTGTAAAAAGTTATAAGATAATTAGATTTAAAAGAAGATTTATAAATTCAGTTTATTTCATAATGATTTAATATAAAAGCAGTATATGATAAGCGTAAGTAAAAAAAAAGTGTAATTAGAGTTATGATTACTATAAATCTAAGAATGAATAATTGGTTATTTATTCTTAAAGATTGAATGATAATTCATTTTGGTAAAAATCCTAAAAATGGAGGTAATCCTCCTAGAGATAATAGATTTATAAAAATTAAAAATTTAATAGATTTTGAATTTATAAATATTGTAAATAGTTGATTTATATAAGATGTTTTAAAAGTATTAAATATAAAAATTATTGTAAAAGTTAAGAATGAATAAAAAACAAAGTAAGTTATTCATAATAAATTATTATTGAATATAGCTATTAATATTCATCTTAGATGGTTAATAGAAGAGTAAGCTATTAATTTTCGTAAAGAAGTTTGGTTTAGTCCTCCTAAGGCTCCGATTATTCTTGAGAGTAGGATTCTTGTAATAATTAAGGGTTTAATGATAATATATGAAATTAATATTATAGGAGCAATTTTTTGTCAAGTTATTAAGATTAATCTGTTTAATCAGGTTAGTCCTTCTATTACATTAGGAAATCAAAAATGAAATGGAGCTGATCCTGTTTTTAATAGAAGGGAAGATAAGATTATTATTTCTATTATATTAATAGAGTATATTTTATTAAAATTTAGTAGGGATATAATTATTGCAAAAAGTAGAACTGAGGAGGCTAATGCTTGGGTAAGGAAGTACTTGAGAGAGGATTCAGTAGATATTAATTTATCATCTCTTATTAGGGGGATAAAAGACAATAAATTAATTTCTAATCCTATTCATGCTCTTAACCAAGTATTTGCAGAAATAGAAATTAAAGTACTTGTAATTAAGATGGAAAAGAATATAAGTTTGGTTGAATTATTAAATATTAAAAAGAAAAGGATTTAACCTTTATAGTTGGGGTATGAACCCAGTAGCTTTATTAGCTTATCTTTTTATATTTTAGTGTATGATGCACAAAAGTTTTTGAAACTTTTAGGAATAGTTTGATTCTATTAGATATAATGAATGTAGTAATCTACATGATTTACCCTATCAAGGTAGTCCTTTTTGTCAGGCAATTCATT